AGAAATTCATTTCGGACAATTGAACCTTCTCAAACTGTTTCTTTTTAAGAACTAAAAAGATTTGTGCCAAAACAACAGATGCCAAAAAGAACAAAAGGCCTTGGACACGTAGTGGATCTTGAAGTACTATTTCTGCATCTCCCTGACCAAATCCACCCACATTCGGATTACTTGTTAATGGTTGATCAAGTTTGATAGATTCGCCCTCTGAAACACGAAGTTCTGGTCCTGGAGGGATAATATCAACCGCTTGGCGTCCATCCAATGCATCCGTTATGGTTATTTCGTACCCCCCTTTTTCTTTTCGTATGATTTTGCTTACTATACCCGCAGCTGTAGCATTATAAACCGTATTGTTACTTTTTGTCCCGTCGGGATAAATCTGGCCCCTTCCCCTGTTACCACCTACGTATATTGGGTATTTTAAGAAGTGAACATCTTTATTAGTCGCGGGATCCGGGGAAAGAATAGGAAAAGCGATTTCACTATATTTCTTACCAGGAACAGGCCCTATCACAAGAATATTTTTTTTAGTGGGGCCGTAATTCTGAAAAGATAGATTGCCTATCTTTTCTTTCATCTCGGGAGAAATACGACTGGGGGGGGCTAATTCAAACCCTTCCGGTAAAATAAGAACGGCCCCTACATTCAACCCCCCCTTTTTACCATTAGCAAGAACTTGTTTCAGTTGCATATCATAAGGAATTCTAACAACTGCTTCAAACACAGTATCAGGAAGGACCGCTTGCGGAACCTCAATATCCACAGGTTTATTAGCTAAATGGCAATTGGCGCATACAATCCGACCAGTGGCTTCTCGTGGATTTTCAAAACCCTGCTGCGCAAAAATGGGATATGCATTTGAAATGGAGGCCCGAGTTATTATATATATCATGAGTGATACGGAAATGAATCGAGTAATCTCTTCCTTTATCGAAGAAAAAGTATTTCTAATTTGCATGGTCCAATCGTTGATCCCGAAAATTTCTACAATAAAATTGGGTAGGTCGCTAGTATAGTTCCCTATCCACGATTTTGCTATTTACTGAAAGAATTTTACTGGAATATAGGAGGAATCCTCTGAATGGGTAGAAAGAGTAAGGTAAGTACGACCTGGAATGCTTTGCTTAGGTACCAAGTAAGAAACATTCTAATTGACTCGTTTTTCAGTCATTCATTGAATGATAAATCACTACAAGTGACGGAGATACACGATTTAAATAAAGGAAAATCCAATATTTGAAAATTGTATCTAGAATGACTGGAAAAGTGGAAACAAGACCAGATATAATTTGATCATTATGAAAAAATCCAAAATCGTTATAGACATAGCCAATCATTAGTTCCCAACCGTGGGGCGAATGGAATCCGATACATAAATCAGTTACTAAAAGAATGGAAAAGGCTTTTATTGTGTCGCTTAAATTATATAGGAATTCTTGAACCCAAGAATTAAGAAAAACAAGTTCTTCATTACCCAGAATAGAATAAGCACTTAGAATAACGAAACAGATTAGATTTGTCGAGAAGTGCAAAATTGTATGGATATGATCCTCATCGTGTATCTTGATCAATTGGATTGTTTCTTTGTGGAGCCCCATACGAAACTTTTGTAGATGTCTTTCCGGGAATTCCTTTACCATTTCATCTAAGAGAAATAGCTCCTCTAATTCTATGAATTTTTCTAGAATACTCTTTTCTTGAATATCGTTCAAAAAGGTTTCGGATTGCCTAGTATTCCACCAATTAGTAACCCAAGATTCTAGACTTTTATTAAATGAGAGAGTGATCCACCGGGGCAAAAAGACTACAAATACTATAAATGAAAGATATCGAAGGGGAATAGATGCGCTCTTTTTTGTCATTTTTTCATCTGTGAATTGTCACCTCATTCGTTGACTCTATGCGATCTAATATTTCTATCAAGCATAAGTTCTATTATAAGGTATCGCACCTATTAATTATTAATTTATTAATCGAGCCCCCATTTTTTAGTTGTGATTCAGAGGTTAGTCCTTTAATCTAGCGTAGAAAAAATACAGAAATAGAAGAAGAATCCACTTCGAATTCGAATTCAAATGAAGAAATAATAAAAAAATAGATTGTTTCCAGATATCTTAATTGATTAAATATTCGAAGTAATTACTCCCCTTTGATGAATGCCCGAAAGATTCAAATAAAGATTCCAATAATGAATATTTTTCGGATTTCGAAATGAAAGAACTTCCTGTTTATTAAAAAAGCAAATATTTCGAAAAAAAAAATTGACAGACAAAAACAAAAAAGGTTTCGTTTTATATTATGGCTTATGGCCGCCACGTACACGTTTGCCTTGCTTTGGCCCCACGAGGCGTTCTGAAGAAACTTTAATTAAGTAAGTTATGCTTATAGAAAAAAAAGGATTCTTAGGGGTTTTCCTCTTGCTGAGAAAGCATTTATTTTGCAGTTTCTTTTTTCAAAATACTTCAATTGGTACACGCAAGAAATAGGCCAATTCCGCAGCCTTTTGCTCAATTTCCCGTGGAGTCAAATTCTCATCAGTACGAGTCAAGGGAACGTCTCCCAGGCCTCTTATTTCCATATAAAGGACACGACGAGCATAAATACCCTCTTTTACTTCTATTCTGATGGACTGAATATCTTTCATAAGGAATCGTAAAAAGATGCGGCGATTTTTTCCAGGAAATCCCCAACGAAAAATGCGCACTATTCCTTCTTTTCTATCAAATCGATCATAACCGCTACCTACATTCCATGTAATTGTGCACCACAAATAGGAACTAATAAAGAGACCCGCGATCCCATAGAAAGACATTACGATCCCTTGTGGGAAAAAAAGGATTTGTTGAGACGGAAAGAAGGATATCAAATTCTTATCAAGATAACTAGAAATTCCAACCAAAAAGAATCCTAATGAACCTAAAAAAAGGATAAACGCCCAGCAGAAATTACTTGTTTTGCGAGATCCTGCTATAAATTCTATCCATATATATTCTGATCGCCAACTCATACATAGTAGATCCAGTTGCATTTTATGGAATAACAAAAAAAAAGTTTCACTTTACTTTTTTTCCGAAGTAACTCTCATCAACTAGTACTATTCTGATGTGAACTTTTAGTAGTAATTAATCGAATTGGTTAGATATAATAAAATAAAAGCATCCCCTTCATATGATTCCCTATCAATAGCTACATACATATGGATAGATTTACTTTAATTTCAGACATGAGTTCGGATCCCAGCCTTTTTTTTTAATTGCTAGAATTCGTCTGTCCACATATCATGTTTACGCATGTATAAGATCTTTTTCATTTATGTTCGGAGAAAGTCACCTGTTATTCTTATACAATATTCTACTAAATGGATATCCTTGTTCGCTAAGTCTTGAAAAAAAAAACTAGATGAGATTTGACCACATCAGATTTAAAAAATCTTTTTTTTTTGAACATGAAGAGATAAAGAGGCCATTGCAATTGCCGGAAATACTAGGCCCACTAAAGGCACAAAAAAGGAGGGTAAGTTGTTGAGAATTGTCATAGAATGGGGTACCTCGATTTAATATTTGTACCTGTTATTGTTATAAGGATATCTTATAATAATTATAATTCATATTATAATTCGTATATTAGTATACTAAGTATATCGAAGTGAGTATATATAATAAGTGCAAGCAATGTCGAACTAAATAAACGAACTTATTCATCTTTCTACATGAAATAGATGTATGTATGATAATCCACTTTCTTTATTATTCTTACTTCTTTTATTTTTATTCTTATATTGTTCTTATCTTCTTCTTCTAATTTCTTTTTTAATAAAAAAAGAGTCTCTTAAAAATTTAAAAATCCCCGAAAGATTCGTTAGAATCCGACCCAAGAGCAGGAATTCTTATAAAAAGGGGACTTCTTGGGAGATATAGAAAGATGCAAGATTCTATATTTTCTATATTTGAAATATATACATATAGAAGAGGCGAACAGAACACGAAATTCGTTTTATTTGCCTTGCCTCCTAATTCGAAGGAAGAATTCGCTTTGTTTTTTTTTACCGATATTACTAATCAGCAATATCGGTAAAAAAAAACAATTATCCGCATGATTCTTTCTACAATTAAATCTTATGTCACCAAATAAAAATTCATTTTTTCGGTTTTTTATTTTGATTCTGATAAACTAACTAACTAGTTGTTCGCCACAAAAAAAAGTTGAACTCAAGACTCTACTTGATTGAATTTTTATTGAAAGGAAAAAAGGCGTGTAGCTGAAATAGCTCACTCAGAACACCTTTTAAAGGGTTACGTGGTACGATTGGATCGAATAAGCCCTTATGGAATAAATATTCAGCCGCTTGTGAACCTTCAGGTACTGTCTTATTCAATGTTTGTTCAATTACTCTTTTACCCGCAAATGCAATATAGGCATTAGGTTCGGCAATAATGATATCCCCCAACATACCAAAACTAGCTGTTACTCCACCAGTAGTAGGAGATGTAAGAATTGATACATAGAATAACCTTTTATTTGATTGATAATCATATAAAGCAGAAGATATTTTAGCCATTTGCATCAAGCTCAAACTTCCTTCTTGCATGCGTGCCCCTCCGGAAGCACACACTAGAATAAGAGGTAAAAGTTTATTGGTAGCATACTCGATCAAACGGGTGATTTTCTCGCCTACTACGGATCCCATACTACCCCCCATAAACTGAAAATCCATAACCCCAATTGCGACGGGAATCCCGTTTAGTTGACCTATACCTGTTTGAACAGCCTCTGTTAATCCTGTTTTTTTTTGATAAGAATCAATACGATCCTTATAAGGTTCCTCTTCTGAATGAAATTCAATGGGATCCAGAGAAACCATGCCGTCATCCATCGGATCCCAAGTACCTGGATCAACCGAAAGTTCGATTCTATCTGAACTACTTATTTTCAAATAATATCCGCATTGTTCACAAATATTCATTTTTGACTTCAAAAATTTCTTATAATTTAATCCA